AGAAAATTAAATTTGAGAGTTCGAAGAATTTTTAAAAAAATAAAAAAGAAAGAAGCAAAAGCATTTTTATTTGTAAAACGAATAATAAAAGAACTTTTAAACAGCAAGAAAATTCCATTATTTATACGGAGAGAATTTATATCGAGAGAAAGATATGAATCAAGTGAAACTCAAACAGAAAAGGGTTCCATAATAAGCAATCAGATAATTCATGAATCACTTAGTCAAATTGGATCTACAGGTTGGACAAATTATTCACAGGCAGAAAAAGAAATGAAACATAGGATTGATAGAAGAAACACAATCAGAAATGAAATAGAAATAATGAAAAAAAAAAAAAAAGTAACGTCAGGAATCAAAAAAAAGAAAAAGAATAATGCAGAATCATCCCCAAAAATTTTTAAAATATTAAAAAGAAAAAATATTGAATTAATAGTTCAATTTTTCATTGAAAAAATATACATAGATATCTTTCTATGTATCATTAATATGCGCAGAATCGCTCTACAACTTTTTATCAAATCAACAAAAAAAATTATTGATAATGATAAATACATTAACAATAATGAAACAAATCAAGAAAGGATTAATAAAACAAAACAAAATAAAATTGACTTTATTTCGCCTATGACTATAAAAAGGGCTTTTGATAATCTTAGAAATAGTAAACGGAAGTCCGATATTTTTTTTGATTTATCTTACTTGTCACAAAAATATGTATTTTTAAAATTATCACAAACCCAAATTATTAACTTCAATAAGTTAAGATCTATTTTTCAATATAATGGACCGTCTTTTTTTCTTAAGACTGAAATAAAGGATTTTTTTGGAAGACAAGGAATATTTCATTCCGAAGTAAGACATAAGAAACTTCCAAATTCTGGAATGAATCCATGGAAAAACTGGTTAAGAGGTCATTATCAATACGATTTATCTCAGATTACATCGTCTAGATTAATCCCCCAAAAATGGCGAAATAGAATCAATCAATGCCATACGTCTCAAAATAAAGATTTAAACAAATGGTATTCCTCGGAAAAAGACCAATTACTTGATTCAAAAAAAAAACAAAATTCGACAGTGTATTTATTACCAAATAAAGAGGAGAATTTTCAAAAAAACTATAGATATGATCTTTTATCATATAAATATATTCATTCTGAAACTAAGAATAACTCCTATATTTATAGATCAGCAGTAGAAACAAATAAGAACCAAGAAAATTCTACCAGAAATAAAGAAAAATTTTTTAACATACTCAAGAATATTCCTAGCAAGAATTGTCTAGGAAAAAGCGATATTATATATATGGAAAAAAATAAAGATAGAAAATTTTTGTGTAAAATTAATAAAAATATTCAGGTTGAACCCACTAATAAGGACCAAATAATGGATAAAATTCATAATAATGGTCTTTTTTATCTTCCAATTGATTCAAATTTCGAAATAAATTACAAAAAGGTATTTTTTGATTGGATGGGAATGAATGAAAAAATCTTAATGTTAAATTGCCTCATATCAAATCGGAAAGATTTTTTCTTTCCAGAGTTTATGATGGTTTATAATAAATATAAAGAGAAACCTTGGTTTATCCCAAGCAAATTACTTCTTTTTAATTTGAATATAAATCCCCATTTTAGTGAAAATAAAAAAATCAACGGAAAGCAAGAGGAGGATTTTTTCAATTTTAGCCCATCAAATTCAAAACAATATTTTGAATTAACGAATCAAAACAATATTGAAGAATATTTTTTAGAATCGATCGAAAAACTAAAAATATTCCTTAAAGGAGATTTTCCTTTGCAATTAAGATGGACTGGACGTTTGAATGAATTGAATCAAAAAATGCTGAATAATATCCAGATATATGGTCTCCTACTTAGCCTGATAAATGTAAGAAAAATTAGTATATCCTATATTCAAAGGAAAGAAATGAATCTGGATATAATGAGGAGGCGTTTAAATCTTACACAATTAATTAAAAAAGGAATATTAATTATGGAACCTGCCCGCCTATCTCTAAAAAATGACGGACAGTTTTTTATGTATCAAATCATAGGTATTTCATTGGTTCATAAAAGTAAGTACCAAAGTAATCAAAGATACCGAAAACAAAAAAATGTTACTAAAAATATAGACAAAAATAATTATGATTTGCTTGTTCCTGAAAAAATTTTATCGTCTAGACGCCGTAGAGAATTAAGAATTCTCATTTCTTTCAATTTGAATTTAAAGAATAACGATGGTGTGGATAGAAATCCATTAGTTTACAAGGAGAACAAGATAAAAAAATGGAGTCAATTTTTGGATGAAAGTCAACATTTTGACATAAAAAAAAATGAATTAATTAAATTCAAGTTCTTTTTTTGGCCTAATTATCGATTAGAAGATTTAGCTTGTATGAATCGCTATTGGTTTGATACCAATAATGGGAGCCGCTTTAGTATGTTAAGGATATATATGTATCCATGATTAAAAATTTTGAGTTTCCTATATATTC